GCACTACTTTTGCTTTTTTTTAAACGAAAGCGATGTTCAGCAACTTGACGATAGAGCAAAGTTGCATGGCAAAGGCCATTGTCCTAGGACTAACGATTTACACGGGAAAATTTGTAACAGAAGAGGAGACTCATGTTGGAACGGTTATATAAGATGTGATGTCTTGCTAATGTTCCACTTTACCCGTATGGGCTAAGCTGAATACAGATGGCTCTTGTAATTGTAAGGGAAATCCTGGACCTGGAGGCGCCGGAGGAGTACTTTTTCCTTGTCATAAGATTTAGTATCAACAAGTGCTAAAAATCAATTGTCTTAGTTTTTATCCATTATTTCTCTTCGATCCAGTTCCAGTTGCTAGTTGCATTCTTGGCGGTACCCTCCTCTCTAAAAGTTCCTTTCCCATTAGTTCCAGGCTCAATAAGAGCATCTTTTTTCCTTTTTTAATTTACGTATTCAGAGAGAGAATATCTTTCGATTGACGCCAGGAGGTAATATCAAGTAGGAGTGCCACTTATTTCGGTATCAGTACCAACCTGTCCCTTAATCGAGTGGGAGTTTTCTTAAGTAACACATCCAGTTCCCCCGGTTCTTTCTATAGCTCTCGGAGGGCTATAGAACATTTTTATTCCATCTAATTCAATTGAAGAAAAAAGGAAAGCAAATTCCTCTGTTCAAGCCAAATAAGCTGGAGTATTCAAAGCGTCAGCAGAGTAGGTTCCTTTTGATTGAGTGCTATATGACGGTTTCTTCACAGGCTAGTTCCATTAAACTTATCTTGGGAATACCTCCCATATTAGGTAAGCGCATCTGGTGCTGGTGTAATTGAATTTCTTCTGTCCCAGTTCTGGTTTCTAGCCATCCATATAGGTAAAGAAAGAGGTCTTTTCGTCTCTCGTTGTATGGCTTTTCGAGGATGGAATAATCTTCTTCGTGGAATAGGCATTTAGGTAAGAAAAAGAAGAAAGAGTGCAGCTATCTATAGATCTATATGGCGTAAGAGTTTCGATCAACTTTTCGATAATTAAGTGAGCCTTATCTGTCAACGAAAAGTTCAAAAGATGTGTGTGAGTGTGGTGAAAAGTCGGCGGCTCCCACGTGGTGATTTGATTTAGGAATTCGCTTAGTTGCGCCAAGGTAGCGGCCTTAGTTGACGAATCGAATTCAACGACACTGCTACGAGGAGGAGTCAAAACGCGATGCCAGCTTCTGAAGGATTATGATTGGAATCTCTCTTTAAGCTTTTTATACGGCTGTCATTATTATAAAGAACCTAAACCGAACCGATAAGAAAGAACCTCCTTAAGGGTGCTCCACCCACTTATTCTTCTATTCAGGACTTTTTTCTCTTTATGCTACGTCCACATCGATCAGTCTATTCGTCACAAATTGGAGCCGGCTGTTGATTGCTTCATCTTTCTCGGGTACAGTGATGATCATAAAGGCGTTAGATTGACTGCGAAACTGTGGAGATCACTTCGCTTATAAATCCATTTTTCTTCATGAAGGAAGTGCACTTACTTAGTTATTCAATAATACGTACCGGCGAAATGGTTTAGGAAAGTCAGTGCCCTCCCTAGCCAATGCAGACCAACGGCGAAGGGAATCCACTTGCCCAATGCTTGTTGAGGGTTAGATATCCGGAACTTACATACTTAAAAGAAAAGCGGAATCCAAACCTTTTTCATTAGTCTTTCGAGCTTTGTCTCATCACTGGGATGAAAGCATCCGTAACTCTAAGGCAAATAGCAGGACGATATACCCGACCTTGCTCAGTACTAAACTGACCGATGTACGAGAGAATTCATTCTGTCCAGAATCTCCGACGCGGACCTTCGCCACTTTATTTATTAATTACGCTGCGGGTTTAACATCGAAAGAAAGGGTACCGCTAAGCTAGTCAGAACCAGAGGCCGCAGAGGAAGTACCGTCCAAAGTAAAAAATGTGTCTGCCCTTTAAGCAGTGCGTGGGGAAAGAGAAAAGGAGAGAAGCCCCGATCAAAAGGAAGTATGCGGGCTGCCCCGTTAGGGTCTTCCATCAGTCGTAGTTCCTGGGGTCCATCACCCTCAGGCGGTTTCACATCCTTTAGTCTCGCAGTTCAAGCAATAATACAGATCAGGAGTGGGAAGGAGATCCATAGCCGGGCAGAAAGGGGAGTCCTTCAACTATCAGTTTTGCATCCCTTCTTTCTATTAGGAAATTTCCCGGTGACAGAGCTCTTATTATATCGGCGGGGTAAGAATTGTGAGCTATAGGCTCCTCTGCAATAAGCAGAAAAAGGTCATAACCTTATGGAATTTGCATATGAGACATCCCTTTTAAGAGGACCAGGTTGAAGAGCAGAAGACAGAAAGTGCAGGCACTAACTCCTTTTATTCGGCATTCGACTCCGAGATTAGCAGAAGAAGAAGTGCAGGTATTCCAAAGCAGCCAAAGAAGTCTTTTTCGGCATCTAAGCGGTTGGGAAGAAAGGCAGAAGCATAGGCCGGACCTGAACTAGTCTTTCCCTTGGCCGGAGAGCAAAGCAAAAAGTCAGCGCTGATATAATAAGAGCTCTTGGCGGTCTTTTAAGCAATTCAACCCTTATGGCAGACGCTTCAGAGGCAGGGGTTGGAAGTCAGGCATTTCCCGCAGGAAGACATGCTCCCACTAGACGACATGCGGATAGAGAAGAGTGACTAAGCGTTGGCTCTTGGGGACCCTGAATATACAAGTTTTGAATCCATCTTTTCGTATGTTGCCATACTAATTCGAAAATGTATACTGTTGGGAAATCGATATCAGGGAAGGAAGCATCTCCAGCTACCTCTCATAGGGCAGTCGGGTATTAGGCGGGGAGAAATATCCGAAGGAAGGAGACAACAAGCAGAGAGAAGCGGGGATGACTTTTCTTTTCCTTATCTGACTTCTGAAGAAAGAATTATAACATAAACGAGTAAAGTTTCCGCAACGGTCGATGTAATTGAGCTCGGCTTAGCACTCTTCAGCACAGAAAAAGTCTATAAAGCGTGACAAAGAGCACGAGACCGTCAGCTTCAGAGAAGTTGCAGGCTGTCTTGTATAAAGAAGTCTACTAGTAGGATCAGACGTCTTTTTCGTTGAAAGAGATTTTAAAAGAGAGTCAGATTTCTGCGCTTGTCGAGGTAAGCAGTCTGACTTCTTATGCTATTGCCTGGCTCAATGCTCTCTCTTCGATCAGTAAGATTCACCTAACAATTTCCTTATCTTCTCATCTAAGTATACCGCCTATTGCAACCATTTCCTTATTCCTGCAAGTCATACCTTGCCTTGTCAGCTAAGTAATTGACATAAGCTTCCGATAATAGGAGGGTCTATACCCACCAGCAGCCGCCTAATCCGATTCTAAGCTTGCAGTGGATATGATAAAGGATAAGTCTAACTTTGAAGAAGGCTTAAGCCTTGCCTAGTCGCTACAACTTTTCTTTTCCTCCTTGCTCTCAGGCTACCTAGTTATTGGTGAAGAAGCGGAAGGAAGAAGTGATTCTTTCATACCATAGTCTTCCTTTTCCAACTAAGTGATTGAAATAGCTTTCGTTTGGTCCATCCTCTTTAACAGAGTTGGGCTTATGCCAGTAGGATGGATGAGTTAGTCTGTAAACTACCTTAAGAAAGAGTAGTCTAAGAGGGTCAGTGGTATAAGCAATCTTTCTTCCTGGGATTGATGACCTCCTTGCATGCCCCATATCCTCCAGCCCCTTCGTAGCTCCTTGCGTCCAAAGCCCCCAAAGCTGAGCCACCTACGGTAAGAAGTCCTTTTGCCCGGTCAAACGATTGGAAGCCGCAGGAGTGTTCGGCACAAAGCCTGCTTAAAGCTTCAAGAAGAAGGAATTTCTCCTTTGGTTGAGGGATTGAGGGATCCAGTCACACTAGCTCAGGCGCAGTACCAGCAGATGCATAAGATGGAGAGGTGCCCCATTGATTTAAGACGTAGGTTTAGAATGCCCCACTAATTGATCAAGGGCTCAAGGCAGTGGTAGAGGTATAGGGCTTGGCCTATAGTGACGTCGAAGGCTTGCTTTCCGATGCATAGTTAGCTCGCTTGCTTGCCCATCATAGGTCGTATTAACCCTATAATAAGTCTAAGCCAGTCCAGTTTAATAATCCCGAACTTCCTCTCCTCCTTTCTTTCTAATGAACTTACGTAGATAGATAGCTATTCGATATCAATATCTCCTGCTGTAATGACTAGGGGTTATCCGAAACGTCTTTCAAAGTTATGCTAAGGGGAATTATTGGCATGGTAGAAGGGATTGAGAGCCAACGAAAGCCGTCAGCATTTCATGCTAAAATAGCATAATCCTTCCTCTCCCTAGTGTGAAGCCGTACCCCTCCAAGAGGGAGTGTCTGGTTCTTTAGGACCAGGAGCGCAGCGTCTGCTTTTGATAATCTAAACATACCCTCTGAAATAGCTGCATTCATTCCGTTATCGCCTAAATGAAATTGTAAAGTCCAACGAGGAGCTTACGATTTCCTATCTGTAGTAGGAGCATTAGATTTATATGAATTCTTTTTCCACAAAGGACTCGGAGATGAGGATCTTCATCCTTAATCTTCCTTCAGGTCTGGACCATCAAACCAAGATTCAATAGAGGGTGAACTGATTGCTGAGCATACCAGGCGAGATACTTGCACCAGGTATGTACACACCTTCGCAGAATTGACCATTCCTTCAAGTCCACGGCCCCAGGGCCTTCATGGACTTCATCTGGAGGAAGTCTCAACTGCTTAGGTTTAAGTTCTCTACGTAAAAGGGCCCCTTTAACATAGGGATCCAAAAGGTAAACCCCTTCCTAACCAAAGGTCAAGAGGGTAAGACACTTTTGTGTACATTGCCCGCAACCTATCGCTTCGCTCGAGTGACTTCGCGCCTCATATAGCTATATGAGTAACTTCGTACCTTTCAATCTTTAGATTGCGGGTATGGACAGAGCGAGATAGGGTTCTATATCCTACTCCGGTTAAGCGGCACAGGGTTGTAAACCGTACTTGAGGTGGACTGCCATTGCCCCATATGGGTGATGGGAGTTCAAACAAGCCTTGGCAGAGACAGGGGATAAATCCTTAGTCAAGCCCTTCACTTGCCTCTGGCTTTCCTTATATCTTACCTAAGCTAGCCTTTTTCGTAGAAGTTTATCCACCTAAAGGTACGTAGTCACGTCAGCGAAGCGATAGGGAAAGTGCTTTTTCTTTCGAGAAGCATATCCGTAGCTCAGTACTGCTGCCCTGTTAAACCTTTTGAACTTCTTAGCCGTCGAAGCGTCCCGCTATTACTCAGGAGAACTCGAGTAAAGGTAGGCCCGGTGCTCCTTCCCTTGCCCGGCCTAGCGGGGCTATCAGGTACTCTGAACCCTCAACCATTGTCCCAAGCCTTGCAGAAGCTGGGGGGTTTCCCTCTAAGTACAGCTAAGTAACTAAAGCCTCTTTCGCTTTTTTACTCTTTCGCTATCCCTATCCCATAGGTACAGCGTTTGAATCAATAGAGAACCTCTTCTATATCTGTATGAATCGATATTCTTACATTCCAATTCCTTCTCCCCAAGGAAAATCCATGGACCGTTCCCCCTAAATCCTTTCTATTGCTGGTTTCGAGCTACCTTCAGACGAGCCTTCCTCAATCTTCATCTTTTAACTGGCATTCTCCTATTTCATTATTGACTGTTGGGCCTGTCTTCTTAAAGATCATGATCCTGCGGTGGCACATTCAATAATAAAGAAAAATAGGTAGGACCCTTTTGCTTTCCAAGACCAGAAGGTGTGAAAGAAATAAAAGACCTTGGTCAAAGATTCCAAGCTCGTTGATCGACACTTCCTGTCTTTAGCTCAGAAAGTCAGACTTCTCACTAGTTTCAGTAGGAGATACGGATATATATTTGATAGCTAGCCAAATCAGGCGTCTTCTGCTTGTCAATTAGTGGGTATAAAAGAATATCTTTAATATTCTGTAGTATCGCTGACGACAAGCAGCGCTTTCTTGGCAGAGTTTTAGGCGGCAAGAGAGAAGTTGGTTTGTTGGAGCTGCTGAGCATAACGAATCGAAGCCAAAGACGTTTCGGATCAAGGTTGCTTGCATGCCAAGCCGATATAAAGGGATGGCATAATATTGATTGGCAGGTCTACGTCAGATGCCTTTTGAAGGAAGTTTGAAAGAGTCCCCTTGGAAAGAAAGAGATTGACAGGCACCATATCAATCACGAATAACGGCGTCAAGGGATGTGACGTCGGGCATACCCAAGCGGATCCTCTTTAGGGGAGCGAGAGGGATGAAATAAAAGAGGATGGAAGAGGGTTGGCGGACAGATTCAAAGGGGACCGACCTACCCAACACCTTCGAAACGAGGTAAGGACCCCGATTTCATGATGAACCCTAGACTTAATCCAACCCTGTCATGAAGAAAGCCGTTTGTTACGCACAGGTCGCTCCTGAAAGAGCGGGGATAACACAACGCCGTATTATGGGATGTAGGTGGGTTGGGTAAGCACGTGGACCTCAGAGACGTACCTTGCTTTTCAAACCTAAATCGTCAGAAGTATGACTCACAAAGCCATAGATTACCCAGAATATAGGCGATTCACATTCTTTCTCGCCTATATTATAAAAAAAAGTATTATATATAAAATAGTATAGTAAGAAGAAATGTAAGACAGAATTCATCCAAGATCCAAAGCAGAATGCAACGAAATAGGAGGGGGAAAGAAAAAAACTCCAACCGGCTCCATATTAATGGATTATACTGGTATTGGTCCTATTACTGTTGGGACTGGTACGTTATCTTCCTGCAGAATGATGGGATCACTCGTAGATTAGGGCACTATTATCGCCAATCCTCTCATTTACGATCAACATCTTTTGGAGCCCTTCTTGAACGAATCTATTTTTACGGAAAGCGTTAATATAGCGTATTCGTTTTTACTTTTACTAAGGATTTTCGCGTTATCTTATGGCTTTTCAAAGACCCTTTCCTGCATTATGTTAGGTATCGAGGAAAAGAAATTCTGGCTTCAAAAGGGACATCTCTTCTCTTAAGTAGTAGGCATGAGTGGCGGACGCGCTAAGACAGTTCTTGAATAAAGAATCTCTCCTGCTACATAAGGTAGTTGACTTACTTAGTGCTTCCATGTTGGAACTCTTCCTTTTTTTCCTTTTACAAGTGTAAAAAAGAGAAGTTCTCCTTCTCTTTTCATGCCTTACAGAAGAGTGAACATACTCTCGGGTCTTTTAGAACGAGTAACTCTTCTTGGTCCTTGCCTTTCGTCTTAAGCTCTTAATGACAAGGAGTTAACTCAGTAATATAAGTTAAGGTAGACCCTTAGCAGAAAGAAAGTCTTTGATTGGTCAACATTACTTTCTTGAACCAGTCTATGAGACCAACTTCTCTTCTTCCCTCAGCCTTGAGCTCGGCAGTAGAATTAGTGACGCAGTGGAAGAGTCTATAGAGATGCCTTAGGGCAATTGGAGTGAATGTGGTATGGCAGCAGTAAGAAAGAAAGAAGCTGCTCACTCTGCTTTACCGAGAAAGGGAACAAAAGAGAGTAATGACACTGTACCCTACCCCTACCCGTCAAAGGGTAATGCGATTAGCTTGCTTGAACGAATTCGCTCTTGGTTTTTGAAATGAATTTACTACGTCGCTTTAGCGAAGCTTACGGGGATCTACTATTCTTTTTACAAGCGTAAATCTAAAGATCAGGGTACAATGCTATCTACCCGCTAGGGGACACCTAAGAAGTAGCTTATATGTCCCCAACTCTATCTGTACTCCTTTAAGGGCGCACAAGCCTAAGTCTAAAATCGGACTAGTGTCAATCTTTTAGCGTTATGGTGCCACGGTAAGGATGGATGCTGTGCGGTTGCTTGCCCAAGGGGCTCTCTCGTCTTGGTCCTTTTATAAAATGAAAGAAAGGAAAAAGTTTTATAAAGGCCTGTCTGAAGGAGCCCTTGAAGCAAACATCTTTTCGTTGAAGACTTTCATTAGCTGTCCTTAGACCTAAACCCTCATTACGCAATGGAGTATGTTGGATAGGAATAGGAATCGACATAAGAAAGCGTAAACGTCAGTGCTGCAGGAACTCAAAGGAGGAATCGTCTTTCCTCTTGGGTGGAGATAACTCAATATTGCTCCCTCGATGCCTTTCCTTTGTTTTACATTCCTTACTTCATATCTATCGAGAAATATCCTTTATGAAGTTCTTAGGGTCACTAATTACATAGATTGACATGATAAGGCTTAAGCTGAAGAGAAAGGGACAATGGAAGAAAATTCCCACTATCAAAGGCGGTTGATCATGGATTATCAATAAGCCGAAAATGGAATTTCTTCTTCCTGGGTCGATGCCCGAGTGGTTAATATGCTTAACACATCGAATTCGTTTCTTAATGGGCGAAGAAAGCGGGCTAAGAACTAAGAAGGCCAATAAGACAGCCGAGTCTGTAATAGCTGCACCTTCTCCCATTGCTATTAGTTCCGTGCCTTATCTAAGTGTGCTAGGAAAAACCACTCACAGAGTTAACTCCAGAATTGGTCCAAAGAGCTACGTGGGCTGAGGCATACGGAACTACGGATGAACCAAAGCTCCTATATATAAAGTAAGTATGTCATGGGCTAGCTGAACTAAGCCTCATCTGAGGAGGAAGGATTTGCTCCTTTCTTACTTCTTCTTCCTTGAAGACAAAGCTATCCCATCACGTTATTGTGTGGTATTTCGCTCAAAGTGAAAATGGAGCATTCATCACAAGGCGGAGAATACCAGATCGATTGATGTTACGGTTCATAGCTAATCCCCGAAGCGAAGTAAGCTTCGAGGTCAGTTTTGCGGTCAAAAGCCCATCTGCGATTCCCTCACTCGCTAGCACCCAAAACAAATGGGATTGAATTCTTCGATTCTCTTCCGGTTAGCAACTAACTAGTTCTCGTACTCGGCCTCTCCCGATGCCTAACCACCTTACCTATAAGCTCTACCTCTGGCAATCTTTCTACCTATTTGTTTGGTCAAGTTGATCTTCTCTGCGGGAAGGCATCCCTTCGGTCCTTGAAGTAGGTTAGGGAAAGGGCTTCAGGCATGGACTGCTCCCGAAAAGGACTCCTTCGTCGGCGCTCATGTGTAATTTCTTTTTCACTGGGTAGGGCTTTCAGACGTAGAAGGGAGTAATTCATACCAGAAAAAAACCGATCAACTGCATTAGTCGTAGCGCGCATACTCTTCCTCTATCGTACTATACTATTATAATAAGTAGATGCAAGCTTTGCTAACAGGGATACTGATATGAGCAAAAGAAAAGCAAATGATATGAGCTCGAAAGGAAGACAAAGGGTCATATTGCACGAGAGCTATTCATAGAAGTTCTGCTTGTTCTCTCTTTTCCCGAGTAAGAAAGCATGAAAAAAAAATCATTCTTTGAAATGTCAGCCTTGGTTGTCGTCACACCACTCGCTGATGCACTGGGTCGGCTAGCATTGAATACGAATAAGCTCTTTTTTCATTCTGAATCTGGAAACTTGGCAATTACCTTATTGGTTGCCTAAAGGTGCTTTATAAGCTTCAATCTCGACCTCTGAAAAGAATCTTCTACTTCAAAAAGAGAGGGAGATTCGTTCAATCGGAGATGGATGATTGGAACCGCATTAATGCACCTCACTCTTTCTTTGAGTTTATCAGCTCGACAGAAAGATAATAAGGATCGGGATCAGGATCCTCATCCGAATAATGATCTGATGCGGGAGAGGGGAGATGCTTTACTAATATAATAGGGTTTGTAGCGAACCCATTCTCTTAAGGGGAGGAAAGCTAGCAGCTATCGGAAAGGTAGGGTTGGCTCTTACGGAGTTGAGTTAATGCTCTTTCAAGGGCGATGGGATAAGCCGAAGGGATTTGGAGTTGAGGATTTGTTCCCGCCCCTTTTCTTTAGAGGGGAGTAACTTCACTTCAAGCCGAAAGCCAGTCAAGAGAAAGTCCTCCGCACCAGAAGACGAATCCGAAGAGTCT